AGTTCCAGTATCGATAAGAATTAGAGTTCTTACTGTTCATATGTTATGGTATGAATATACCATACCAATTCATTATGTATGGATGATGAGATTCCATTGATACAGAGCCAATTCCAATAGACTTATTGGACGTTCCTATTGGCGTGCATCCAGCAGGAATTGAACCTACGAATTTGCCAATTATGAGTTGGGCGCTTTAACCATTCAGCCATGGATGCTAAACAGGGATCATCGTACATCGTGAATAAAATAACTAAATTCCAATTGAAATGAAATCGTTAGGAGAAATCAATGAAAGGACATCCATTCAAATCCTGGATCTTCGAATTGAGAGAGATATTGAGAGAGATCAAGAATTCTCACTTTTTCTTAGATTCATGGATCAAATTCGATTCAGTGGGATCTTTCACTCACATTTTTCTCCACCAAGAACGTTTCATGAAACTCTTTGACCCCCGAATTTGGAGTATCCTACTTTCACGTGATTCACAGGGTTCAAGAAGCAATCGATATTTCACGATCAAAGGTGTAGTACTGCTTGTAGTAGCGGTCCTTATAGCTCGTATTAACAATCGAAAGATGGTCGAAAGAAAAAATCTCTATTTGATGGGGCTTCTTCCTATACCTATGAATTCCATTGGACCCAGAAATGAGACATTGGAAGAATCTTTTTGGTCTTCCAATATCAATAGGTTGATTGTTTCGCTCCTGTATCTTCCAAAAGGGAAAAAGATTTCTGAGAGTTGTTTCATGGATCCGCAAGAGAGTACTTGGGTTCTCCCAATAAATAAAAAGTGTATCATGCCTGAATCTAGCCGGGGTTCGCGGTGGTGGAGGAACCGGATCGGAAAAAAGAGGGATTCTAGTTGTAAGGTATCTAATGAAACCGTAGCTGGAATTGAGATTTCATTCAAAGGGAAAGATAGCAAATATCTGGAGTTTCTTTTTTTATCCTATACGGATGATCCGATCCGCAAGGACCATGATTGGGAATTGTTTGATCGTCTTTCTCCGAGGAAGAAGCGAAACATAATCAACTTGAATTCGGGACAGCTATTTGAAGTCTTAGGGAAAGACTTGATTTGTTATCTCATGTCTGCTTTTCGTGTTGAAGGGGGGGGGTTCTTCAAACAACAAGGAGCCGAGGCAACTATTCAATCAAATGATATTGAGCATGTTTCCCATCTCTTCTCGAGAAACAAGTGGAGTATTTCTTTGCAAAATTGTGCTCAATTTCATATGTGGCAATTCCGCCAAGATCTCTTCGTTAGTTGGGGGAAGAATCAGCACGAATCGGATTTTTTGAGGAACGTATCGAGAGAGAATTTGATTTGGTTAGACAATGTGTGGTTGGTAAACAAGGATCGGTTTTTTAGCAAGGTACGGAATGTATTGTCAAATATTCAATATGATTCCACAAGATCCATTTTCGTTCAAGTAACGGATTCTAGCCAATTGAAAGGATCTTCTGATCAATCCAGAGATCATTTCGATTTCATTAGAAATGAGGATTCCGAATATCACACATTGATCGATCACAGAGAGATTCAGCAACTAAAAGAAAGATCTATTCTTTGGGATCCTTCCTTTCTTCAAACGGAAGGAACAGAGATAGAATCAGATCGATTCCCGAAATGCCTTTTTGGATCTTCCTCAATGTCCCGGCTATTCACGGAACGTGAGAAGCAGATGATTATTCATCTGCTTCCGGAAGAAATCGAAGAATTTCTTGTGAATCCTGCAAGATCAATTCGTTCTTTTTTCTCTGACAGATGGTCAGAACTTCATCTGGGTTCGAATCCTACTGAGAGGTCCACTATAGATCAGAAATTTTTGAAGAAAAAACAAGATGTTTCTTTTGTTCCTTCCAGGCGATCGGAAAATAAAGAAATGGTTGATATATTCAAGATAATTACGTATTTACAAAATACCGTCTCAATTCATCCTATTTCATCAGATCCGGGATCTGATATGGTTCCGAAGGATGAACCGGGTATGGACAGTTCCAATAAGATTTCATTCTTGAACAAAAATCCATTTTTTGATTTATTTCATCTATTCCATGACCGGAACAAGGGGGGATACACGTTACACCACGATTTTGAATCAGAAGAGAGATTTCAAGAAATGGCGGATCTATTCACTCTATCAATAACCGGGCCGGATCTGGTGTATCATAGGGGATTTGCCGTTTCTATTGATTCCTACGGGTTAGATCAAAAAAAATTCTTGAATACGGTATTCAACTCCAGAGATGAATCGAAAAATAAATCTTTATGGATTCTACCTCCTCTTTTTTATGAAGAGAATGAATCTTTTTATCGAAGGATCAGAAAAAAATCGGTCCGGATCCACTGCGGGAATGATTTGGAAGATCCAAAGCTAAAAACGGCGGTATTTGCTAGCTCCAACATAATGGAGGCAGTCAATCAATATAGATTGATCCGAAATCTGATTCAAATCCAATATAGCACCTATAGGTACATAAGAAATGTATCGA